ATATCAGTATCTTTGGTTTCATAGTCAGGAGTATAATAAGTCAATTTGTAATCTTTAACACCAGCTTTGAATCCAGCACTTGCTTTAGTCTCTGTTTGTGGTGACATAAGTCCCTCCCTACAACTCATGAATTAAGAATTCTTACAACAACAGGGTCTACTCGATATGTATTAGGCGTAAATAACTCAAAACCTTTGACAACAATTTTTCAAACACAAAATATTTAACGAATATTATAAACTAATTAAAATGTTAAAATTGGTTTGTTATTAGACCATGTATTTGATAAATAAAATACATCATTATTGTATATCTATATTATTGTATACTCTTTTATATATATGGTGCAACCCAATCCTTGTTTTGCAAGTTTATAATGGAGGAGTATATCCCTTCTTATTATTAATCTAAGAAATGAAATACTAATAAAAATTCCCTCTTGACAGTGATATATGTTGTATATGTAAATCCTAGATGTGAAACTAGGCATAAATCGTAGTATAAAACACAAAAATCCATAAAAAAGAAATAAAGATTGGTTGAACTTGAAAATTTCATCATTCAATGTGTAGTGTAAATGATTGAATTGGATTCATTTGAGTGGTACAAACTAAATCGAATGCTAACTCCATTTATTTATTATTGAATTAACTGATCAATTTGATATCGGACATATTTTTTTTTCAGTACTATTCGAAAATTTCGACATATTTCACTTTATTATTATGAGAATAAATCCTACTACTTCTGGTCTTGGCGTTTCCACGCTTGAAGAAAAAAACCTAGGGCGTATCGCTCAAATTATTGGCCCGGTATTGGATGTCGTTTTTACCCCCGGCAAAATGCCTAATATTTATAATGCTTTAGTAGTTAAGGGTCGAGATACTGCCGGTCCACAAATTAATGTTACTTGCGAGGTACAACAATTATTAGGAAATAATCGAGTTAGAGCTGTCGCTATGAATGCTACAGATGGGCTGATGAGAGGGATGGAAGTGATTGACACGGGAACTCCTCTAAGTGTTCCAGTCGGAGGAGCTACTCTTGGACGAATTTTCAATGTTCTTGGGGAGCCTGTTGATAATTTAGGTCCCGTAGATACTCGCACAACATCTCCTATTCATAGATCGGCGCCTGCCTTTATACAGTTAGATACAAAATTATCAATCTTTGAAACAGGAATTAAAGTAGTGGATCTTTTAGCTCCCTATCGCCGTGGAGGAAAAATAGGGTTATTTGGAGGAGCTGGAGTAGGTAAAACAGTACTCATCATGGAATTGATCAACAACATTGCCAAAGCTCATGGAGGCGTATCCGTATTTGGCGGAGTAGGCGAACGTACTCGTGAAGGAAATGATCTCTACATGGAAATGAAAGAATCTGGAGTGATTAATGAAAAAAATATTGCAGAATCAAAAGTGGCTCTAGTCTATGGTCAAATGAATGAACCCCCGGGAGCTCGTATGAGAGTTGGTTTGACTGCCCTAACCATGGCAGAATATTTCCGGGATGTTAATGAGCAAGACGTACTTTTATTCATCGACAATATCTTTCGTTTCGTCCAAGCAGGATCGGAAGTATCCGCCTTATTAGGGAGAATGCCTTCTGCAGTAGGTTATCAACCTACACTTAGTACAGAAATGGGTTCTTTGCAAGAAAGAATTACTTCTACCAAAGAGGGATCCATAACTTCGATCCAAGCAGTTTATGTACCTGCGGACGATTTGACCGACCCTGCTCCTGCCGCGACATTTGCACATTTAGATGCTACTACCGTACTATCAAGAGGATTAGCTGCCAAAGGTATTTATCCGGCAGTGGATCCTTTAGATTCCACGTCAACTATGTTACAACCTCGGATTGTTGGCGAGGAACATTATGAAATTGCGCAAAGAGTTAAGCAAACTTCACAACGTTACAAAGAGCTTCAAGACATTATAGCTATACTTGGGTTGGACGAATTATCCGAGGAGGACCGTTTAACTGTAGCAAGAGCACGAAAAATTGAGCGTTTTTTGTCACAACCCTTCTTCGTGGCAGAAGTATTTACTGGTTCTCCAGGTAAATATGTTGCTCTCGCAGAAACAATTAAGGGGTTTCAATTGATTCTTTCCGGAGAATTAGATGGTCTTCCCGAGCAGGCCTTTTATTTGGTGGGTAACATTGATGAAGCTACCGCGAAAGCTATGAACTTAGAAGGGGAGAGCAATTTGAAGAAATGACCTTAAATCTTTGTGTACTGACTCCTAATCGAATTATTTTGGATTCAGAAGTGAAAGAAATCATTTTATCTACTAATAGTGGCCAAATTGGTGTATTACCAAACCATGCCCCTATTGCTACAGCTGTAGATATCGGTCTTTTGAGAATACGCCTCAATGACCAATGGTTAACTGTGGCTCTGATGGGCGGTTTCGCTAGGATAGGTAATAATGAGATCACTATTTTAGGAAATGATGCAGAGATGAGTACTGACATTGATCCGCAAGAAGCTCAACAA